AATGGAATAATCTAGAATCTCGAGTAACTGGCCAAGCCGCTAAAGTCGCTAAAGTCGTGATAAATCCTGTTAATAAAATGGGTCCTATAGAAAGTCCATCTATTCCTAATCTCCAATGGAAATCAAAAAAATCGACCCATTTATAATCCTCTACTAGTTGGATTAATGGATCATCCGATTGGAAATGATAACAAAATGCATAAGTTGTTAGAAGGAGTTCTAAAATACATATACATATAGTATACCACCTAATTACCCTATTTCCTTTATGGGGAAGAAAGAAAATTAAAGAACCCGCAAATATCGGAAAAACTACAATTATTGTTAACCAAGGAAAATAATTCGTAGTAAAGACAAGATACACTTAGACCAAAAAAACCCGTGCTCAAAATATTTTGATTTTCGAGCACAGGTTTGTCGGTAAAAAAATTAAATGGATTCAAGTAGAGTTTTCTCGAACGTATCAATAAGCTAGACCCATACTGCGAGTTGTTTCATGCCATAAATAAACTCGTACACTCAAGAAATCCGTTGGACAGGCGGATTCACATCTCTTACAACCAACACAGTCCTCTGTTCGTGGAGCAGAAGCAATTTGTTTAGCCTTACAACCGTCCCAAGGTATCATTTCTAATACATCCGTGGGGCAGGCTCGGACACATTGAGTACATCAGATATGAGAGAGGCCAAAATACTTTGATTTCTTATATTTTGCAAACAAGATCATACTTTACGTAGTAAACATGCTAATTAAAATAGATTTCTCAATATTAGAATGTAAATGATTACTATTAATTATTCAACAAATTTGATTGGTTGATACGAGTTGATTTTCTATTACGGTAAATTGATGAAACAATAGCCAGTCCAATGGCTGCTTCAGCGGCTGCAATAGCTATAACAAAAATTGAGAAAATGTCTCCTTTTAATTGAGATTATAAAAAAAAATCAGAAAATGTTACAAAATTTATATTAACCGCATTCAATATAAGTTCAAGACACATAAGGGCTCTAACCATATTTCGACTTGTGATCAATCCATAGATACCGATAGAAAATAAATAGGCACTCAAAACAAGTACATGTTCGAGAATCATTAAACAACTCCTTATCAATCTCGACTCCTTTTAATATGAACAACAAGACTATTACTTAGAAAATCTTGCTCTATAATCTGGTTTGATCTTGTAGTCCAAATAATCCCGTACCATGACGTATCTGAAATAGTAGTAATTAGTGAAATAAAAAGACTTATACAAACCATCGAAGTAATTCCATCTCCTACGGTCCAAAGATGAAAATCCTTGTAATATTCGGAGCCATTCATGAACATCACAGCAAAAATGATTAAAACATTTATAGCTCCTACGTAAATAAGTAGCTGCGCAGCAGCTACAAAATAGGAGTTAGATAGAATATAGACTAACGATGTACAAACAAGAACCAATCCCAAGGAAAAGGCCGAATAAATTGGATTGGGAAGTAATACCACTCCTAGACCCCCTAATATAAGACCCAATCCTAGAAAGACTAAAAGAAAATCATGTATTGGTTCAGATAAATCCATTTTTTATAAAAAATCAAAAACGAAGAATTTCATGACTTTATTGACCTGACCAGGAAAAAAGCAGTTTTTCTATTTTTTATGATACTTTGAAATTGTTAATTGAATGAAATTCTAATGGGTATAAATTGACGTGGATGCTTTTATTTTATTGGACCACTATCCATTCTTTACTCGTCGAAAGAGTAGTTTAAACCTATCTATTTTTGATATCATTTATCTACTTTGAAACCATTACTATTATAATATATAATACGGAAATCTGTTTTGTTTTCAATCTAAATTAAGCTAGGAGTCTTATTAAGCAACCACTAGTTTGAATTGCCCAAGCAAAAATCTCATTGTTTTAGATCCGAACTAAGCCTTCGTAATTCGTAATTTTTTTGAATCGAATTAAGGGTTTATTCATTGTTTATTTGAGGTAAAGTCGAAATTGTTCGAATTGTGTAATCATCAATTACTGACATTGGTAAGCGACCCAAAGCGATTTGATTATAATTCAATTCGTGACGATCATAAGTAGAAAGTTCATATTCTTCGGTCATTGATAAACAATTTGTTGGGCAATACTCAACACAATTACCACAAAATATACAGATTCCAAAATCAATACTGTAATTCAGCAATCGTTTCTTTCGAATATCAGTTTCCAACTTCCAATCAACAACGGGTAAATCTATAGGACATACACGCACACATACTTCACAAGCAATGCATTTATCAAATTCAAAGTGTATTCGGCCTCGGAAACGTTCCGATGTGATCAATTTTTCGTAGGGGTATTGAATAGTTACAGGTAAACGATTTGCGTGGGACAGGGTAATTATGAAACCGCCTCGGTAAAGTCCATCTTGTTGCAATAGGAATGAACAAAAACAAATAAGTTTTGGCTAATGTGATAAAGATACCAATTAGTCTTCCAAAGACTTTACCCCTTTTATTTATGCCAAATAGCTCAGGAACAAATATGTACGGAATAGAAAGATTCCAACCTCCCAAGTAAAGAACTGTTACAAATAATGAAGAAACTAGTAGATTCAGATATGAAGCAATGTAAAATAAACCAAATTTGATACCTGAATATTCGGTTTGATACCCTGCTACTAATTCTTCTTCTGCTTCTGGTAAATCAAAAGGTAATCTTTCACACTCGGCGAGAGACGAAATTAGAAAAACGATAAACCCGATGGGTTGACGCCACAAATTCCACCCCCAAAAACCATATTTTGACTGCGCTTCCACTATATCAACTGTACTTGAACTGTTAGATAATCATAGTCGATGATAACATCACTGTGCCCATCGCTATTACAGAACCGTACGTGAGATTTTCACCTCATACGGCTCCTCAGAGGTCACAAATAAATCTAAGGGCCCTTTCCTATTCTTTATCTTGATATGTTTGTCAGATAGAGTCAAAATCTATCCTAAGGTCCCAAATTAGACCAATGGAATTCTGTCTGCTATATTTAAAATTAATAAATAAGTGCTTCTGAATTTATCTCATCTTTTAAGAATTTTAATTTGGCTTTGTTGATTAATAACCTTATCATTAAATAAAATAAAAAAATGTGCTTTATAGCAATATCACATATACATTTCAACCTCGAATTTTCAATTACGAAAAAAATTAGAGAGTCGATTAGTTCATGAATCATGACAAAAATTTGATCTCTCTAAATAGAAATCAAAATTAAATTATAGGAAAGAAAGAATAAGAACAAAAAAAGAAAAAGGAAGAAAAAAACAACGACATCTCTCCTTTTTTCTTTTGCAATTAGATTCTTTTCTTTCTATTTTGAGTTATTTTATTTCATTCCTATTCTCCTTTCTCAGAAAAAGGGCCTTTAACCAAAGTAAAAGATTACTTCGTTCTTGATAGTTATTTACTTACTCAGTGGATAGGAACATACTCTGGATCAGAATCATGGGGAGTACTTCTTGATCATTTCTACGAATGTAAAGCCCCAATTTGAATTCCTTTTATGTACAGAAATATCCTCTTGGATAACTTACATAATCTCAATTACTAATCCTTTGTGTATCTTGGTCTTCCTAACCATCCACTCATTTTGTCTTTCAAAAACCTACCGTTGTGGAAATCCATCTATGGTAATAGACAGTAAAAATTCCATATAGTTGATCTTTTGAACCCGCTTCAAGTTATCATGACAATTCACGAATCTTGGGGTAAACAATCTCTATTGCTTATGTTTACTTTTTTCACCATTTGATTCTTGTACATAGGAAATGAGACTCAACTTTTTACTGCAAATTTAGAAGCCGTTTTCTTTCACTCATATAACTATCTGGTTTAGTTCATCAACTTAAATGCTGAAGAAAAATATATATAGTCAATCAAATCTTTTTATCCTTGTTTCTAGAAAGAAAAGAATTTGGAGACATTTTAGGTCTCACCGAATCACACGTAGAGATATTGATAACACACATAGAGCTAATGGTATTTCATAACTAATTGATTGAGCAGCTGCCCGTAGACCACCCAAAAAGGAATATTTATTATTTGATCCATACCCCGACATAAGAAGTCCACCGGGAGCAATACTTGAAATGGCAATCCATAAAAAAACACCAATACTAAGATCGGCTAGAACAAGGTGATCACCAAAAGGAATTACTGAATAACTTAGAAAGATAGATATTACTGCTATGGATGGTCCGATACTGAATAAACGAGTATCTCCTGTAGATGGAATAAGGTTCTCTTTCAAAAGTAGTTTTGTCCCATCTGCTAGAGCTTGAAGAATTCCTAAAGGGCCGGCATATTCAGGTCCGATACGTTGTTGTATTCCTGCAGATATTTCTCTTTCTAACCAAACAATTACTAGTACACCTATTGTGATTCCTAATACAAGAGTCAAAATAGGTACAAGAATCCATATGATCCCATAGACTTCTTTTAAGGATTCCAATTTGGAAAAAGAATTGATAGTCTCTATTTCTGTTGTATCAATTATCATTTCAACGATCAACTTCTCCCATAATGATATCTATGCTACCTAGTATTGTCATAATATCAGCCAATTTCATTCTTTTAACTAACTGAGGAAGAATTTGCAAATTGATAAAACCTGGTGGGCGAATTTTCCATCTCCAAGGAAAAACGCTCTGATCTCCTATCATAAAAATTCCCAATTCTCCTTTTGGGGCTTCAACTCTCACATAAAGTTCTTGTTTCGACAATTCAAAAGTTGGAGAAGGTTTTTTACTAATAAACCGATATTCAAAATCATTCCATTCAGGATCTTTTAATCTGTCAAAACGTCGGATTTCTAAATTTTCGTAAGGCCCTCCTGGAATTCCTTCCAGAGCCTGTTGAATAATCTTTATGGATTCTGTCATTTCACTGATTCGTACTAAATAATGAGCTAATGAATCCCCTTCTCGTTGCCATTGAACCTGCCAATCAAATTCG